TAAATGAATTATTTAAATAATGTAAATAAACACAATTTGGGTTAATAAGACACTACTAGGGGTTTTCCTGTTTCCGGGGGGTTTGCAGGAATGATAGCCATGTTAGTAGTGTTGGGGGGTAGGGGGGTTTAACGCGCGAAAACAGAAGGGGGTATCTTAGATATTCGTGGAGGAAATAATATTATATATGCTCTTGATATCCCTTTATGCAATTCTTTATATAATGACTTTCCAACACACATACTATTTCCTCGCATGCAAGGAAATGTACAACCTTATTCCATCTTATCAGCATGCGCTCTGAAATGTAAGTGAAGGGAAAGAAAAAAAAGAACCAAATGCACATTGGAGAGAGTGCTCGGCTTGGTGGGTAACGAGTCAAATGATTTTCACCATTAACATAATGCCTAAAGAGTTCATTAAGGGGAGGGTAAATCAATATATGGACTTGAAATAGGAGCCAAATGCCAGGAATAGTTCACTAAGTGAAACCCCTACTAATAGTTGTCCCTGACCATCAAGAAGAGTATGCGTTAAGAAATCACTTTTGGTGGTTTCTTACTACATTAAGAATCTGAGTACAACCGAGGTGTTGGGTCTTGGTATAACTTGACCGGTGAGGGTTGTGTTAGAGCTTAAATTTACTTAATACGTGAGTTCATTCGTATAGTGATTAAATCTCCCTTGCTGAATGTATATTTCTCCGTTTATCATTTGTTGTTATGAGTGTTTAAATTAATAGGAGTTTAATTTTACATCTGAATGTCCTTACATATTAGATAAATGGTCGAATTCGATTCATGGTGATAATACATATATGTATTGTACATAATTATAACGAGGACATACGTGATGTGGTCGGCAGAGAGTAGTTTAATTTAGAATTCTAGCTTTGGGAGTTAGGGGTGGGAGTTAAAATCTCCTCTTTTTGAGCACTAGGGGGGAGTTTAACCTCCGGCATCCGGCTTACAAGACCGGCGCTCTAAGACTCTGAGCTACTAGGGCAGTTTCATTCAAGGGCTTTATTTTCCACTCAGCCTGCGAGAGGTGTAAGCACTAGGAATAGGAGAAAGTATAAGAGTGATGCTACTTGTCCAATGATGATGAAGGGGTGTTCTACAGGTATTCCTCCGATTCATGTGAGAATAATTACATCTGCGATTAAAGTTCAGAATAGAAATTGGGTTATAGGTCGGAATGTTAATCCTCGCTGTTTAGAGGTGTGGAGTATGGGTACGAGTATAAGTACGAGAATGGAGAATAGTAGGGCTAGAACCCCCCCTAATTTATTTGGAATAGATCGTAGGATGGCATAAGCAAATAAGAAATATCATTCGGGTTTAATGTGTGGAGGCGTGACTAACGGGTTGGCGGGAATAAAGTTGTCAGGGTCTCCTAATAGGTTGGGGGAAAATAATGTCAGAGATGTAAGGGCAACTAAGAGGGCCATGAATCCAAGAAGGTCTTTGTAGGAAAAGTAGGGGTGAAAAGAGATTTTATCTGCGTCTGAGTTTAGACCGGCAGGATTATTCGACCCTGTTTCGTGGAGAAAGAGAAGGTGAATAATTGTTATTGCTGCAATGATGAATGGAAATAAGAAATGGAAGGCAAAAAAGCGGGTTAGGGTTGCGTTGTCTACTGAGAAGCCTCCTCAGATCCATTGCACCAAGGTGTTTCCTACGTAGGGTACGGCGGATAGTAGATTGGTAATTACGGTGGCACCTCAAAATGACATTTGGCCTCATGGTAGTACGTAGCCCACGAAAGCTGTTATTATTACTAATAGAAGAAGGATTACTCCAATATTTCAGGTTTCTTTATAAAGATACGACCCATAGTATAGTCCTCGGCCAATATGTAAGTAGATACAAATAAAAAAGAAGGATGCTCCGTTAGCATGAATGTTTCGGATTAATCATCCGTAGTTTACATCACGACAGATGTGGGTGACTGATGAGAAGGCTGTGGCGATATCAGATGTATAGTGCATGGCTAGAAATAGTCCTGTAAGAATCTGGGTTACTAAACAGAGGCTTAAGAGGGAGCCAAAATTTCATCATACTGAGATGTTTGAGGGGGCGGGTAGGTCAATTAAAGCGTCGTTTGCGATTTTTAGTAGGGGGTGGGTTTTCCGTAGGTTGGCCATTAAGGTTCTTGTAGTTGAATACAACGGTGGTTTTTCAAGTCATTAGTCCTGGTTAAAATCCGGGTAGGAATTATGACTTATATTATGTCTCTGTTCTTGTTTGGGCTTGTGTTTGGTTTGGTTGCGGTAGCGTCAAATCCTTCTCCTTACTTTGCTGCTTTAGGACTGGTAGTAGTGGCGGGGCTCGGGTGTGGTGTGTTGGCGGGGCATGGGGGCTCTTTTTTATCTTTGGTGTTGTTTCTAATTTATCTGGGGGGAATGTTAGTGGTTTTTGCGTATTCAGCGGCTTTAGCCGCTGAGCCTTATCCGGAGGGTTGGGGAAATCGGTCGGTTTTAGTTTATGTTGTAGTTTATCTTGTTGGGGTAGTTTTAGTTTCTTTTTACTTTTGAGGGAATTGATATGAGGCTTCTTGGGTTCCGTCTGATGAGCTGAAAGAGTTTTCTATGTTTCGGGGGGATATTGGTGGTGTTGCATTAATGTACTCCTTGGGTGGGGGAATGTTGGTAATTAGTGCTTGAGTTCTTCTTCTTACTTTATTTGTGGTTTTGGAGCTAACTCGGGGTCTCAGCCGGGGGGCGCTTCGGGCGGTTAGGGGTTGGAGAGGAGGATTGTGATGGTTAGGGTGAGTAAGAATAGGGTAAGGTAGGTTTTAATTAGTCCTTGTTGGGTGTTGCTTGTTGTGGTGACTAGCGGGAGGTTGATAGAGGTTATAGCTTTTGGTCCGGTTTTTTCTAACCATGTTTGGTCAATTGTTTGATTAGCCATAGTTTGTCCTAGAATTAAGTTAAATTTTGGGGCCAGGCGGTGGATAATTGATGGAAAGAAGCCTAACATATTTGAGAAATGGTGAGGGGTTTGGTGTGGTGCAGGTTTGTGCTGCTTGTTTGTTAGGTTAGCAAGTTCCAGTGCAATTAGGAGGCCTAGTGCTGTTACGGTGAGGGCGGTAATTTTTAAGAGGGGGGGTATAGTTATCACTGGGGTTTTTAGTGGGACGATGTTAGAAGTAATTAGGAGGCCAGAGATAATGCTACCTCAAGCTAGGCGGTTGATTGAGTTGATCACTGCTGGGTTATTTTCGTTGATGGGTGAGAATGAGATGAATCGGGGGTGTCCTATTGAAACGAGAAATACCATACGTAGGCTGTAGATAGCCGTAAAGGTGGTGGCAATTAGGGTGAGGGTGAGGGCTCAGGCGTTAAGATGGGATGTGTTTAAGGCTTCAATAATAGCGTCTTTTGAGAAGAAGCCTGCTAGGAAGGGAGTACCTGTCAATGCTAGGCTGCCAATTGTGAAGCAGGACGAGGTGACAGGGGTTAGATGGTGAAGTCCTCCTATTTTTCGGATGTCTTGTTCATCATTAAGGCTATGAATAATAGAGCCGGAGCAGAGGAATAATATGGCTTTAAAGAAAGCGTGCGTACAGATGTGGAGGAATGCTAGTTGAGGTTGGTTTAGTCCGATTGTGACTATTATTAGTCCGAGTTGGCTGGAGGTTGAAAATGCAACGATTTTTTTAATATCATTTTGGGTGAGGGCACAGGTGGCAGTAAAGAGGGTTGTGAGGGCCCCTAGGCATAGGCAGCTGGATAGGGCAGTTTGATTGTTTTCTAGGAGGGGGTTAAGGCGGATTAGCAGGAAAATGCCGGCTACGACCATAGTGCTGGAGTGTAGTAGGGCAGAGACCGGCGTAGGACCCTCTATTGCAGAGGGTAGTCAGGGGTGAAGACCAAATTGGGCTGATTTACCGGTAGCGGCGAGGATCAGGCCTAGGAGGGGCAGGGTAAGATCAAAGTCTTTAGAGGTGAAAAATATCTGTTGTATTTCTCATGAATTTAGGTTTGTTGCTATTCACGCTATGGCTAGAATTAGGCCAATGTCTCCAATTCGGTTGTACAATACTGCTTGTAGTGCTGCGGTGTTGGCGTCTGCTCGTCCATACCATCACCCGATGAGAAGAAATGATATAATTCCCACTCCCTCTCACCCGATAAATAGTTGAAATATATTGTTGGCTGATACTAGAATAATTATTGCTACTAGGAACACCAGTAGGTACTTAAAGAATTGGTTTATGTTAGGGTCTGTGTGTATGTACCATGCAGCGAATTCTAGGATAGATCAGGTGACGTATAGGGCGATTGGGATAAAAATAATTGAGTAATGATCAAATTTAAGGCTAATATTAATGTCAAAGGTGGAGGTGTTTGTTCAGTTTCAGGTGGTAATAATGGTTTCTGCTCCTTCATTTAGAAACAGAAAAAGTGGGGCCAGGCTAATAAAAAAGGCTGTTTTCACTGCAGTTTTTACTTGAGTAAGGGCTCAGGTGTTTTCTAGAGGGCGTGGGTTGAAGGTTGTAATTAGTGGGTAGACAAGTAATGTAATTACAGTTATCAGGCTTGAGGTTATAATGAGTGTGGTGGGGTACATAGTTTTTACTTGGAGTTGCACCAAGAGTTTTTGGTTCCTAAGACCAACGTATGATCTATTATCCTTTAAAAACATCGAGTGAGCCTCGGATTTTAGCCGGGGTAGTGGGAATTAGCAGTTCTCATTGCTGTTAGGCCTCTCTCGGTGAATAAGGGGGTTTTAACCTCTATTTTTAGAATCACAATCTAATGTTTTGTTTAAACTATATTTACAGGTAGATCAGCCTCAAATTAACTCGGGTTTAATAACTAGGAGGGCTAGGGGAATAAGGTGGAGAGCCATAAGGAGATGTTCTCGAGAGTGGGAGGGGTTTAGGGCGATAATGTGAGTTGGGAGGGGTCCTCGTTGTGTTATTAAAAATATATATAACGAGTAGCCTGCGGTAATTATTGTGCCTAGCCCTGTAAGGAGTAGGGACCACCATGATCAGTTAAATAGGGAAACAATAATTATTAATTCTCCTATAAGATTGGGGAGGGGTGGTAATGCCAGGTTGGCTAGGCTGGCGATGAACCATCATGAGGTTATTAGTGGAAGAACTATTTGTAGGCCGCGAGTTAAAATTATGGTTCGGCTGTGTGTTCGCTCATAGTTTGTATTAGCAAGGCAGAATAGTGCGGAAGATGCAAGTCCGTGTGCAATTATAAGAATTAGGGCGCCGGTAAATCCTCATGGGGTTTGAATTAAAATACCCCCTGCGACCAGGCCCATGTGGCTAACGGATGAGTAGGCGATTAGTGATTTTAGGTCTGTCTGCCGGAGACAGATTGACCCTGTTATGATAACTCCTCAGAGAGCAAAGATGATGAACGGATAGCATAACTCTTTGGTTAACGGTTCTAATACAATTATTATACGTATTATTCCGTATCCCCCAAGTTTCAGAAGCACGGCTGCAAGGATTATTGATCCGGCGATGGGGGCCTCAACGTGTGCTTTAGGCAGTCAAAGGTGGATTCCATATAATGGTATTTTGACTAGAAAGGCTAGTAGGCAACCTGCCCACCATAATTTGTCTGCGTAAGATAATAATTGAGGGGTTTTATTGTAGTGGAGTGTTAATATAGAGAGGGTCCCTGTATCATTCTGAAGCAGGAGAAGGGCAATCAGGAGGGGTAGGGACCCGGCTAGGGTGTAAAACAAAAAGTATGTGCCTGCGTTAAGTCGTTCAGTTTGGTTTCCTCATCGGGTGATGATTACTAGGGTGGGGATTAAGGTGGCCTCAAATATTACATAAAATATAATTAGTTCCGTAGCGGCGAAAGCTATAATTAAGAATACTTGAAGGGATGTCATAAGTGAGATATATATTCGTTGACGGTTCTGGGGTTCTACGGATATATGATTTTGGCTAGCAAGAATTATAAGGGGGAGGAGCCAGCAAGTAAGGACTAGAAGGGGGGTTGAGAGGGGGTCTGTTGCTATAAATATATTTAGTGTGGATCAACCTGTTTCTGACAGGTGGCCTAATCAGCTGAGGCTAATTAGAGCGATAATTAGGCTTTGAGTTAGGGTTGTAGTCCAGAGTCACTTAGATGGGGCGAGTCAGGCCGTTGGAATGAGCATAAGGGTTGGGATTAAGATTTTTAACATTGTAGGAGGTTTAGGCTTTGTAGGCGATCGGTTCCGTGGGTTCGTGCAGTGGCTACTAGAAGGGCTAGGCCTGCACTGGCTTCACATGCTGAGAATGCTAGGAGAAGCATGGGGGATGCTGAATAACCTGTGGCATCTAGTTGAAGTGCTCATAGGGAGAGGGCAATAAATAGAGATAATATTATACCCTCTAAGCATAGGAGGGCGGAGAGAAGGTGGATCCGGTGGAATGCTAGGCCTACCAGTCCCAAGACAAAGGCTGATGAGAAGGCGAAGTGGACGGGGGTCATTAGGTAATTGTGGACTTAAACCACAAATTTTTGAGCCGAAATCAAATGTTTTTCCTTAGACTAACTACCTATTCGGCTCACTCCAGGCCTCCTTGGGTTCATTCATATATTAGACCTAGGGTAAGGAGCGTTAGAACAGCTGTCGCTCATGTAAATGTGGAGAGGGGGGATGATAGTTGGTCTCCTCAGGGGAGGGGCAAGAGGAGGGCAATTTCTAGGTCGAAGAGTAAGAATAGGATGGCAATGAGAAAGAATCGTAGGGAAAATGGGAGTCGTGCTGTTCCTAGGGGGTCAAATCCGCATTCGTAGGGGGAGAGTTTTTCGTAGTCCGGTTTAATCTGGGGAAGTCAGAAGGAGATAGTAGCTAGGGTAGAGGAGAGAATAATGGTAATAATGATAATCGTTAAGATCAGGTTCATTATCTTTCCTTGGAATTTAACCAAGACCGGGTGAGTGGAAGTCACTTATACTAGTTTTAATACTAGAAAGATTATGATCCTCATCAGTAAATGGAGATGTAAAGGAATAGTCACACAACATCTACGAAATGTCAATATCAGGCGGCTGCTTCAAAGCCAAAGTGGTGTTGGGAGGTAAAGTGGAATTGAATTTGGCGAATTAAGCATACGGCCAAAAATGTGGAGCCAATAATAACATGTAGTCCATGAAATCCTGTTGCAACAAAGAAGGTGGAGCCATATACTCCGTCAGCGATTGTAAATGGGGCCTCATAATATTCTATGGCCTGGAGAAAGGTAAAATAAAAACCAAGAATAATTGTTAGAATCAGGGACTGGATTGCTTGCTTTCGTCCCCCCTCTATTAAACTGTGATGGGCCCATGTGACTGTAACACCAGAGGCTAATAGTACGGCTGTATTTAGCAGGGGGACTTCAAATGGGTCTAAGGTGACAATTCCTGTTGGAGGTCAGCAGCCTCCTAGTTCAGGGGTGGGGGCCAGGCTTGAGTGATAAAAGGCTCAGAAAAATCCCAGAAAAAAGAAAATCTCGGATGTAATAAATAGAATTATTCCATACCGTAGGCCTTTTTGGACGGGGGGTGTATGGTGTCCCTGAAATGTTCCCTCTCGAATAATATCTCGCCACCATTGGTACATGGTAAGAAGAAGAAGTATAATACCAAGGGCTATAAGGATTGTGGAGTGGAAGTGGAATCAGATAGCGAGTCCTGATGTTATTAAGAGAGCGGCTACTGCGCCCGTCAGGGGTCAAGGGCTGGGGTCAACTATGTGGTATGCGTGTGCTTGGTGGGCCATTAGACGTTCTCTTGTAGGTAAAGGCTTAGGAGAAGTACGAATACATAGGCTTGAATTATGGCGACGGCAATCTCTAGAAGGGTTAACAGGAAGAGTAGGGTGGTTGTTAAAATAGCGATGGTGGGTATTAATGGGAGGAGAACAAAGGCAGCTGTGGCGATTAATTGGATGAGAAGGTGCCCCGCTGTTAAATTGGCTGTAAGTCGAACACCTAGAGCGAGTGGTCGAATGAAAAGACTAATTGTTTCGATAATGATAAGGATTGGAATCAGAGGGGTCGGGGTTCCTTCTGGTAGGAGGTGTCCTAGAGCATGGGTGGGTTGGTTTCGCATCCCAATAATTACGGTTGCTAGCCAAAGGGGGACTGCAAGGCCTAAGTTGAGGGAGAGTTGTGTGGTAGGGGTAAAAGTATATGGCAGAAGGCCAAGTATATTAATGGTAATTAGAAAGACTATTAGCGAGGTTAAAAGGGTTGCTCATTTATGTCCTGCTAAGTTCAAGGGAAGAAGAAGTTGCTGGGCAAATCGATTAATAAGTCATGCTTGAAGGGTTAATAGCCGGTTGTTTAATCATCGGGTTGAGGGGGCGGGATATAAGACTCAGGGAAGGCTAAGGGCTAGGACGATTAAAGGAATTCCTAAATACGTGGGGCTCATAAATTGGTCAAAGAAGCTTAGTGTCATGGTCAATTTCAGGACTCTGTTTTAGGTTTTTCTGCATTTTGTGTTGAGGGTTCATTTGGAAAAGTATGGGCTAGGATTTTAGGGGGAATTAGTGTCAAAAATACTAGTCATGAGAAGATTAGGATGGCGAATCAAGGGGCGGGATTGAGTTGGGGCATGTCACTAGGGGTGGTTGGGAGTCACCAATCTTTAGCTTAAAAGGCTAATGCTATGTCCGGTTTAGCTTCTTAGTGAGGCGTCTTCAAGTATCAGGGAGGATCAGTTCTCAAAATGTTCCAAGGGAACTGCTTCAACTACGATAGGTATAAAGCTGTGGTTTGCTCCGCAAATCTCAGAACATTGGCCGTAGAATACACCGGGGCGTGAGGTAATAAAGGCTGTTTGGTTTAGGCGTCCTGGTACTGCATCCATTTTTATCCCGAGGGCTGGGACTGCTCATGAGTGAAGGACATCTTCCGCTGAGACGAGAATACGGATGGGGGATTCAATGGGGATGACTATTCGATGGTCTGCTTCTAGTAGGCGGAATTGTCCGGGATTAAGGTCTTGGGTAGGAATCATATAGGAGTCAAATCCCAGGTCTTCATAGTCTGTGTATTCGTAGCTTCAGTATCATTGGTGTCCTATCGCTTTAATCGTGAGGTGCGGGTCGTTAATTTCATCTATGAGGTATAGGATTCGGAGTGATGGTAGGGCAATCAAAATAAGAATTACTGCTGGTAGAACGGTTCAGATAATTTCGATTTCTTGGGAGTCGAGGATATACTTATTAGTTAGTTTAGTAGAGACCATTGCCACAATAATGTAAAGTACTAGTGTGCTAATTAGAAAAACAATTATTAGGGCGTGGTCGTGGAAGTGAAGAAGTTCTTCTATAACGGGTGAAGCCGCGTCTTGGAATCCTAGTTGTGAGGGATGTGCCATTTTAGTCTATGCTTAAAGCACGCGGGGGTTTAACCCGCAATTCTGCCCTGACAAAGTAGTGTAATAACTTATTTTACTAGTGTTTTATAAAGAAAGTGGCAGAGTGGCTATGTGGTTGGTTTGAAACCAATTTATGGGGGTTCAATTCCTTCTTTTCTCGTTAGGTTATTTGTACTTGAACAAATGCGGGTTCTTCAAATGTATGATAGGGAGGAGGGCAGCCGTGCAGTCATTCTACGTTAGTAGAAGCTAATTCTACTGATAATACTTCTCGTTTGGCAGCAAATGCCTCTCAGATAAAAAACAAGAACATAATTACTGCCACTAGGGAAATTAGTGAGCCAATAGAGGAGACGGTGTTTCACAGGGTGTAGGCATCTGGGTAGTCCGAATATCGGCGAGGTATTCCTGCTAGGCCTAGGAAATGTTGTGGAAAAAATGTAAGGTTAACCCCTAGAAATATTACTCCAAAATGGATTTTAGTTCATGTGCTGTGGAGTGTATACCCTGTGAATAGGGGGAATCAGTGCACAAAGGCGGCCATAATAGCAAATACAGCTCCTATAGAGAGAACATAGTGGAAGTGGGCAACTACATAGTAGGTGTCATGAAGGACAATGTCTAATGAAGAGTTGGCTAGGACGATCCCTGTAAGTCCCCCCACTGTAAATAAGAAAATAAATCCGAGAGCTCATAAAAGGGGGGTCTCTCACTTAATGTCTCCCCCGTGTAGTGTAGCTAACCAGCTGAATACTTTTACTCCTGTCGGGATAGCGATGATTATTGTGGCTGATGTGAAATATGCTCGTGTGTCTACGTCTATACCCACCGTAAATATGTGGTGGGCTCACACGATAAATCCGAGTAGGCCGATGGCTATTATAGCTCATACTATACCTATATAGCCGAAGGGCTCTTTTTTGCCAGAGTAGTAGGCGACGATGTGGGAAATTATCCCAAACCCTGGGAGAATTAAAATATAAACTTCCGGGTGTCCAAAGAATCAGAATAAGTGTTGGTAGAGGATAGGGTCTCCCCCTCCTGAGGGGTCAAAGAAGGTCGTATTTAGGTTGCGGTCGGTCAACAATATGGTAATACCGGCTGCAAGAACTGGAAGGGAAAGGAGTAGAAGAACAGCCGTAACTAGGACAGATCACACAAAGAGGGGGGTTTGGTACTGCGAAATTGCTGGGGGTTTTATGTTAATAATAGTTGTGATAAAGTTAATAGCACCTAGAATTGAGGAGATCCCAGCTAAGTGGAGAGAAAAAATGGTTAAGTCTACTGAAGCCCCTGCGTGGGCGAGGTTTCCTGCAAGTGGCGGGTAAACTGTTCACCCTGTTCCAGCGCCCGCTTCTACACCTGAGGAGGCCAGGAGTAGTAAGAAAGACGGGGGGAGGAGTCAAAAGCTTATGTTATTTATTCGAGGGAATGCTATATCGGGAGCTCCAATTATTAGGGGAACTAATCAGTTTCCAAATCCCCCAATCATAATTGGTATTACTATAAAGAAGATTATCACGAAGGCGTGTGCCGTGACAATAACGTTGTAGATTTGATCATCTCCCAGAAGGGCTCCTGGCTGGCTTAGCTCCGCTCGGATAAGAAGACTTAAGGCTGTGCCGACTATGCCGGCTCAAGCACCAAATACTAGATAAAGGGTGCCAATGTCTTTGTGGTTGGTCGAGAAAAATCAGCGCGTGATTGCCACAGGTAAAGTGGCTGAGTAAAGCGGTGGATTGTAGCCCCATAGACAGAGGTTTAAGCCCTCTCTTTACCAAGCCTTGAGGTGCTTGTCATGTTAGATTGCAAATCTTAAGAAGCAGACTAGCTGTCTGCCGGGGCTTTCCCCGCCTGGTTCTACCTGCGGCGGGGGAAGGTAGATGGATGCTCGCTGGTTTGGGCGCTTAGCTGTTAACTAAGATTTTGTAGGATCGAGGCCTTCTCATCTAGGTAAGGCTTTAGCTTAATTAAAGTGTCTGTTTTGCATGCAGGAGATGCGGGGTAGTGTCCTGCAAGTTTTATCAGGGGCTGGGAGATTTTCACTCCCGATTAGGGCTTTGAAGGCCCTTGGTTTAAAAAGGTGCTATCCTAAGCCCCTAGGGGGTCAATAATGCAACGGCAGCTGGGGTGAGGGGCAGGAGGGCGATTGTTGCTGTAGTTGTGATGCTTAGGGGTGTAGTAATTTGGAGGGGCGGGAGGCGTCAAGGTATAACCCCTGTTGGGTTGTTTGGGTATATAGTTAGGGTTGCGGCGTAAGATAGGCGTAAGTAGAAGTACAGGCTGAGGAGGGCTGTTAGGGCGGCTAGTGTGGCTGTGGGGGCTAGGCCTTGTTTATTAAGCTCTTGAAGAATCAACCATTTTGGTGCAAAACCAGTAAGTGGGGGGAGTCCGCCTAATGATAGTAAAATTAGGGGGATTAGGGCGGTTAGTGTGGGATTTTTTGTTCAGGAGATGGCTAGGGTATTGATGTTGGTTGAATTATTTAGTTTAAATACAAGGAATGTTGATGATGTTATAACAATATATGTAAGTAGGGCTAGGAGGGTGAGGGAAGGGGCAAATTGAATAATCAAAATTATTCAGCCGAGGTGGGCGATGGAGGAGTAGGCCAGGATCTTTCGGAGTTGAGTTTGGTTTAGGCCCCCTCAACCCCCAATTAGGGTTGATAGTAGGCCGAGAGCAATTATTATTGTTGGGTTGGTTGGTTGAATCTGTAATAATAGGGCGAATGGGGCTAGTTTTTGTCAGGTTGATAAAATTAATCCCGTAGTTAGGTCTAGTCCTTGTAGTACTTCAGGCAGTCAAAAGTGAACAGGGGCTAGACCAAGTTTTAGTGCAAGGGCTAATGTAATAATGGTGGTGGGTAAGGGGTGAAGCATTTGTTGGATATCTCATTCTCCGGTTAGTCAGGCGTTTGTAGTGCTGGCGAAGAGGATTATTGCGGCCGCAGTGGCTTGGGTAAGGAAATATTTAGTAGTTGCTTCAATTGCTCGGGGGTGGTGGTGTTGGGCTATGAGTGGGATGATGGCTAGGGTATTTATTTCAAGTCCTATTCAGGCAAGGAGTCAGTGGGAGCTTAGAAATGTAATGGTGGTTCCGAGGCCTAGGCTAAATAGTAATGTAGTGAGAATGTAGGGATTCATTAGTGAAGGAGGGAGTTTAACCAACATGTTTGGGGTATGGGCCCAAAAGCTTAATTAGCTGACTTTACTAGAAAGTGGTGTAGTGGAAGCACCAAGAGTTTTGATCTCTTAAGTATGGGTTCGAATCCCCTTTTTCTAAGGAGTTGGGGGGATTTTAACCCCCATGATTCACTCTATCAAAGTGGCCCTTCAAGTTCAGGCACAATTCCTGGGTGTTAGAGTTGGGGTGGAAGCCCTGCGAATGCGATTGGGGTGGCTAGGTGTCAAATTACAAGTGCCAGTGTTAATGGGAGAAAACTTTTTCATACAAGGTGCATAAGTTGATCATATCGGAAACGTGGATATGATGCTCGTACTCATAGGAAGAGGACTGAGAGAAGGGCTGCTTTGGTTATGAGGTTGACGGATGTAAATTCAGGCAGTGTGGGGGTGTGTGAGGCGCCTAGAAACAGGATGGTGGATAGTGTATTTATAAGGAGGATGTTGGCGTATTCTGCAAGGAAGAAGAGGGCGAATGGCCCTCCTGCGTACTCTACGTTAAAGCCTGAAACTAGCTCTGACTCTCCCTCGGTTAGGTCAAATGGGGCACGATTGGTTTCTGCCAGGGTTGAAATGTATCATATTGCGGCTAGGGGTCATGCGGGAAAAACAAGTCAGATACTTTCTTGGGCAATGTTGAAGGTTTGTAGCGTAAAGCCTCCTGTAAAGATAATGGTGTTTAGGAGAATTAAACCTAAGCTAACTTCGTAGGAGATAGTTTGTGCAACGGCACGTAAGGCCCCTATTAGGGCATATTTCGAGTTTGATGCTCATCCTGAGCCTAAAATGGAATATACGGCCAGACTTGATAGGGCAATAATAAACAGGATTCCTAGGTTTAAATCAATAACGGGGTAGGGGATGGATATGGGGGCTCAAAGAGTTAGGGCGAGGGTCAGTGCTAATACTGGGGTTATAAGGAATAAAATAGGGGAAGAAGTGGAGGGGCGAATTGGTTCTTTGATAAAAAGTTTAACACCGTCTGCAATAGGTTGCAGGAGGCCGTAGGGGCCTACAATGTTTGGGCCTTTTCGCAGTTGTATATAGCCTAGGACCTTTCGTTCAAGTAAAGTAAGGAATGCAACGGCTAGAAGTACAGGAACAATAAAGGCTAAGGGATTTAAGATGTGGGTAATGAGGAGTGAAATCATAGCTAAGGAGAGGATTTGAACCTCTATAGAAAGGGCTTAGGTCTTTTGCAATGGCCGGGCTCTGCCACCTTAACACGCCATGTTTTTTGGCTAAAGGGTTATGCCCTCTTGCCTAATTTAGTTGTCTTCATTAGGTGGGGGTAAGGCTTACTTTAAGCATGGGCCTTTCCTTTTCGGTCCTTTCGTACTAGAAAAGATCATATCATAGATAGAAACTGACCTGGATTACTCCGGTCTGAACTCAGATCACGTAGGACTTTAATCGTTGAACAAACGAACCCTTAATAGCGGCTGCACCATTAGGATGTCCTGATCCAACATCGAGGTCGTAAACCCCCTTGTCGATATGGGCTCTGGAAGGGGATTGCGCTGTTATCCCTAGGGTAACTCGGTTCGTTGATCGGCATTGCCGGATCACTTTGGTCAGAGATTCTGTTACTTAGGGTGGTGGCTCTTAGTTGTGGGAGGGGGTTTTCTCATTCCACGTGGGGGTTTTGTTTTTCCCCGCGGTCGCCCCAACCAAAAACATTTAAGCAGGGGGCAGAAAGAGTTAGTCCTTTTAGTTTAGGGCGTTCGGTATGGTCTGCTAGTATGTCTGAAGCTCCATAGGGTCTTCTCGTCTTATGTTTATATCCCCGCTTCTGCACGGGGAGATCAATTTCATTGACTAGAAAAAGGAGACAGTTAATCCCTCGTTATGCCATTCATACGGGTCTTTATTTAAAAGACAAGTGATTGCGCTACCTTCGCACGGTCAAAATACCGCGGCCGTTAAACATATAGTCACAGGGCAGGCGGGACCTCTTATAGTTGTAATTGCAAGAGGCGATGTTTTTGGTAAACAGGCGAGGTTTGTGTTTGCCGAGTTCCTTCTTTTTCTTTTAGTCTTTCCTTGTTTGCACTCCGGTGTGGGGGTAACGGCATAGTATTGAGTGTTTTTCTAGTATTTTATTTTATTGTTCAATACCCTCTTTGTTTGGGGCCGGTTAAGGGTCGGTGGGTGGTCCGTTCCGATGTACGCGTGTGCTAGGAGAAGGTCTAATACCTTCTTATTACTCATATTAGCATGGTCTCTCATATGGTTGCATAAGAGGACCTAATAAGGTTAGGGGGGTTAGATAAATTATCAGTATATTGGGCTGGTATATGTGTTTGAGCTTTAACGCTTTCTGTTAAGGTGGCTGCTTTTAGGCCCACTGTAGCACTTTACTTTATTAATTATGATCTTTAATCTCCTGTTAAAGTTGTGTCTTGTTTCAAAGGAGCTGTACCTTCTTTGACTAACTCCCTCAATTTACCTGTGTCCAAATTGGGTTGGGCTGTGATGGGGTGGTAAGTTGGGGGGCTGAACTTCTATCCATTTCTTAGGAAACCAGCTATAACTGGGCTCGGTAGGTCTATCACCTCTACTCAAAGCTCTTCCCACTCTTTTGCCACAGAGACGGGTTTGCCCTGCTATAGGCTGTCTTGGAGTAGCTCGCTCCAGTTTCGGGTTACCAAACTAAAGGGCTCTTTGCTTAGGCTGTACTAGCTAAATCATGATGCAAAAGGTACGAGTTTTAATCTCTGCTTTTTAAGGCTTAGATGGTTTATTTCACTTCTTTTTCAGCTTTCCCTTGCGGTACTGTATCTATTGCTCGGTGAGTCTCTTTTCTGTCGCCCGTACTAGGAGGGAAAAATGGTTTGTTTGTTAAGTTTAAAGTTATTTTGGGGTATTTATATGGGGGTATTTGCTGGGTCTTTCGGCTAGCTGTTTAGCGTCAGAATAACTCGATTTGCACGGGTAGCTTCTCAGTGTAAGGGAGACGCTTTTCTATTTTAGCTATATTCTGGTTTTAACCAAGTACACCTTCCGGTACACTTACCATGTTACGACTTGCCTCCCCTTTGCGGTGGAAGAATTAATTAATTATTCAGTGTGGTGGGCTTGGGGAGAGTGACGGGCGGTGTGTGCGCGCTTCAGGGCCGATTTCAGTGGAACTCTCTACTTTCCACTTACTGCTAAATCCTCCTTCGGGTGTATGGTTTCAGTACATCTTTCGTGTTCCTTGTGGCAAGGAATGTAGCCCATTTCTTTCCGCCCCATGCGCTACACCTTGACCTGACGTTTTGGGTTTTGCCAACTTTGCTTACTATAAGACCTTCACAGGGTAAGCTGACGACGGCGGTATATAGGCGGGGAAAACAAGGGGGGGTGAGGTTGAACGGGGGTTATCGGTTCTAGAACAGGCTCCTCTAGGTGGATCTAAAGCACCGCCAAGTCCTTTGGGTTTCAAGCTGATGCTCGTAGTTCCCGGGCGGATAGCAGGGTAGGGCGCTATCGATGTTTAGGGCTAGGCATAGTGGGGTATCTAATCCCAGTTTGTTACGTAGCTTTCGTGGGTTCAGGGGGGGGTGTTAAAGTCACTTTCGTGGTGGTTCTTCATACCTTCGGGTGCGTATAACAGCTTTGGTGGTGTTTGGCTTTAGTTATAAATGTGCCCTAACCACTCTTTACGCCGGTGTCTATCAACTTGGGTCTCTCGTATAACCGCGGTGGCTGGCACGAGTTTTACCGGCCCGTATTTACTTTTACTAAGTCAAGTTTTCACTTATAGCTTAATGTTTATCACTGCTGGGTTCCCTTGGGGGTGTGGCTAAGCAAGGCGTCTTGGGCTGCGGAGCGTGCCTGATGCCAGCCCCTCAGTCCCGGACGGGGGGTTGAGGGCATTCTCACGGGGGTGCGGATACTTGCATGTGTAAGTTTAGTTAAAGTTGATAATAAAGTTAGGACCAAACCTTTGTGCCTGCGGAACTTTTTAGGGTTCGTCTTAACATCTTCAGTGTTATGCTTTAATTAAGCTACGTTAGC